GACCCAACATTTAGAGAAAGCGAGAGTAGAGATTTTCAATCATGGAAAGAAAAAAATTGATTAAATAAAAAGAGCCGGCTATCGGAATCGAACCGATGACCATCGCATTACAAATGCGATGCTCTAACCTCTGAGCTAAGCGGGCGGATATAAGAGCAATAGTGTATAGGAATACAGGAAACTATCAGATCTTGGCTATTACCTAGTGATTCTTCTTCTTTTTTGAATTTATTGATTATTTAAATTCCTTATATTTATTAGTTATATATTTTAGATTCTATTTAGAAAATAGAAAAGAAAACTATTTAGATATAGATAAATTAGATATCTAAATAGAAATTAAATTTCATATTCATATATATGTGAATATAAAATATCAATATATCAATGAAATTAGGATTTGAAATGAAAAAAAAAGAATGAATATCGACCGTTCCACTATTCCAAACTGCACTGTAAAAATTAAGGAGGAGGAAAGGCACATATATATGTGGGATATATCTATCCATATTGAATTGCGGATACATCAATGATAGAATCAATTTCGTATTGAAACAAATAGGGTTCATCCAATAGAGATGAAATGATAGAATATAGAATAGGGGGTGGCAAAAAAATAAAATAGCAGCATACACTTTTTCGATATAGGAATCATTACCTAATGAATTCAATAGTGCCAAGATAAATTATAAATGAAAGAGGTGGATGAAATTACCCTTGTCTCAAAAGAAAGGGGATATGGCGAAATTGGTAGACGCTACGGACTTGATTGGATTGAGCCTTGGTATGGAAACCTGCTAAGTGGTAACTTCCAAATTCAGAGAAACCCTGGAACTAAAAATGGGCAATCCTGAGCCAAATCTTTGTTTTGAGAGAAAAGATGGAAAATGAGAATAAAAGGGATAGGTGCAGAGACTCAATGGAAGCTGTTCTAACGAATGAAATTGACTACGTTACGTTAGTAGCTAAAATCCTTCTATTGAAATGACAGAAAGGATAACCTTATATACCTAATACGTACGTATACATACTTACATAGCTCTATATATGAAAATAGAAATTTTCTATTTCTATTAGAATCTTCTATTTCTATTCTATATTAATTAGAATGATAGAGATCAAAAAATATATGAAAAATTGAAGAGTTATTGTGAATCAATTCCAATTGAAGTTGAAAAAAGAATCGAATTCAAATATTCAGTGATCAAATGATTCATTCCAGAGTTTGATAGATCTTTTGAAGATTAATTGGACGAGAATAAAGAGAGAGTCCCATTTTACATGTCAATACCGACAACAATGAAATTTATAGTAAGAGGAAAATCCGTCGAATTTTTAAATCGTGAGGGTTCAAGTCCCTCTATCCCCAATAAAAAGCCCATTTTACTTCCTCACCCTCTTTCTTTTTTTTTTCATCAGTGGTTTAGTTTAAACAAAATGAAATATCTTTCTCATTTCATTCACTCTGTTCTTTCACAAATGGATCCGAATCAAAATCCTCGTATCTTCTTCCAATCCAATCTCATTTGTTTTGTATAGTACGATATGAACATATATATGTTCAAGGAATTTCCGTTATTGAATCATTCATAGTCCATATCTTTTTCCTGACATTTACAAAGAATGTCTTCTTTTTGAATATCTAAGAAATTCAGGGGCTAGGTCCAATTTGTTAAGATTTTATTTTTTAATTCTTTTCATTGACATAGATATAAGTACTCTGCTAGGATGATGCACGGGAAATGGTCGGGATAGCTCAGTTGGTAGAGCAGAGGACTGAAAATCCTCGTGTCACCAGTTCAAATCTGGTTCCTGACACATGAATAATGTATCGGATAGATATTCATACCTCATACAAATGAAATTAATTCATTTGGACGAGATATTCTTTTCTTTCAAATTTCATATTTTTTTGTCACTCTTGCTCAAGTTACTTTCTGAGGTCCCCACTAAGTGATGTGCGAGGTACAAAGTTCATGGTGCAGAATCATCCTATTGTGCTCATACGAAATGTATATTATATGATATCTTCCCAATTGGGGAATAGCAATGAGAGCCTCTTTTTCTTTTTTTCTTTTAGACCCTCCACAATACGAATGAAAGTCCAGTTACTCTGTTTCATCTAGAAGGGGAATGCCAAGATGCTCATTGATTGATAAAAAACCCCTTTTTTATCAATCAATGAGCATCTTGAATTTCATAGAAATTGGGCGTAATATAGTCTTTACGTAAGGGCCAGCCTATCCAACTTTCAGGCATCAAGATACGTTTAAGGCGAGGATGATTCTCATAAGAAATTCCCAACATATCATAAGATTCCCGTTCCTGAAAATCAGCACTTCTCCAAATCCAGAAAACTGACGGGGTTTGAGGATTACTCCTGGGAGCAAATATTTTTATGCATACCTCTTCTGGTTTATCTATACCATACCGTATTTTCGTAAGGTGATAAACACTAGCTAAAAATCCGCCTGGTGCTACATCATAGGCACACTGGGAG